TCTATATGGGATTTCCAAAAATATTAATTGAAAGTCGACCCCGAGGAATCGAAGAATTACAGATGAATTTACAAAAAGAATTTAATTCTGTAAATAGAAAACTTAACATTGCTATCGCACGAATTGAAAAGCCTTATGGAAACCCTAATATTCTTGCAGAATTTATAGCCGGCCAATTAAAAAATAGAGTTTCTTTTCGCAAAGCAATGAAAAAGGCTATAGAATTAACTGAACAAGCAGATACAAAAGGAATTCAAGTGCAAATTGCAGGACGTATCGACGGAAAAGAAATTGCGCGTGTTGAATGGATCAGAGAAGGTAGGGTTCCACTACAAACCATTCGAGCTAAAATTGATTATTGTTCCTATACAGTTCGAACAATCTATGGGGTATTAGGCATCAAAATTTGGATATTTATCGAGGGGGAATAATAAACCTTATTTCCCTTTTTATTCTATCCAGCAAATGAACTATTATAAATTAGAATTCTATAGGGTTTAATAAAAATTAAATGAATCTTTTGATAAAATTGCTATGCTTAGTGTGTGACTCGTTGGTTTTTTGAGGGTTAGTATAAAAACCAGCCCCATAGTATAAACAAATAACTATAGAAGTAATAACCAACTCATCACTTCGTATTATCTGGATCCAAAGAACCAGTCAAGATATGATATATTGTTCATATTGTTGTAGCAACTGAAATCTTTTTTATTATTTATTAAAAAATCTGCTTCTAAATTGTTAATAAAAAAAAAAAAAAAAGGGTATGGATAAATGGAAGGATGAGAGGAAGAAAGAAAATATTGATGATATATAATTCCAATATGTAAGGTCTATGAGTCATCTCATAAAAAATCTGTGTAATAAAGCATCAATACGGATTCATCATTAAATGGATCTGCTCATCGAACAAAAAATAAAGAGCTTCGAGCCAATAAAGACTAAGAATATTGACTCAAGAACTAATAGCTCCATTGTAGAATTCAGACCTAACCATTAAATAAGAAGCGATGGGAACGACGGAACCTGTGAATTCAAAAGATTCTATGAAAATGAATTTGAATGATTCATTGATCGGGATGGCGGAACCGACCAGAGACCAATTCATCTATTCGGAAAAGTTATGAACGAATGATAGAACTGAAATAGAAATGGAAAGAGTAAATATTCGCCCGCGAAAACTTTGTTTTCTTGGATTGCTAAATTTGGGTCAATCCAATACGATAAAGAGTAAAACAAAAAAAAGATTCCTTTTAACATTCTAATATCGATAAATAGAAGAAAAATAGTTTAGTTATAGTTATTAATATTAATAGTTATTAATATATATATTTAATTTCATTATATATTATTATATATATCTATACAAACAAAATAGACAAATCAAGATATACAAATTAATAAGATTTGATCTAGATTAAATGAAATCCATGATTCAGTTATTAAAATTAAATATAAATACATCTATGCATAATATTATATCTGAATAGAATTCAAATTGAACTCAAAATCTTTAATTTGAATTTATTTTATTCGCGAGGAGCTGGATGAGAAGAAACTCTCACGTCCGGTTCTGTAGTAGAGATGGAATTCAAAACAAACCATCAACTATAACCCCAAAAGAACCAGATTCCGTAAACAACATAGAGGAAGAATGAAGGGAATATCTTATCGAGGTAATACTATTTGTTTTGGTAAATACGCTCTTCAGGCACTTGAACCCGCTTGGATCACATCTAGACAAATAGAAGCAGGTCGACGAGCAATGACACGAAATGCACGTCGCGGTGGAAAAATATGGGTTCGTATATTTCCAGATAAACCGGTTACAGTAAGACCCGCAGAAACACGTATGGGTTCAGGTAAAGGCTCTCCCGAATATTGGGTAGCGGTTGTTAAACCAGGTCGAATCCTTTATGAAATGGGTGGAGTAACAGAAACTATAGCCAGAAGGGCTATTTCAATAGCAGCGTCCAAAATGCCTATACGAGCTCAATTTATCATTTTGGGATAAAAAAGAAATAGGCCTTACTTAAAAACTTAAAAATAGTGGGTGCAGGTTTCTTTTTTTGGACAAATAATATTTCTTTTTTTCTTCGACCTTTGTATTGTAAAAAACAGATAAAAAAATGATATGATTCAACCTCAAACCCATTTGAATGTAGCAGATAACAGCGGGGCTCGAGAATTGATGTGTATTCGAATCATAGGAGCTAGCAATCGTCGATATGCTCATATTGGTGACGTTATTGTTGCTGTGATCAAAGACGCAGTTCCAAACATGCCTCTAGAAAGATCAGAAGTGGTCAGAGCTGTAATTGTCCGTACTTGTAAAGAACTTAAACGTGACAACGGTATGATAATACGATATGATGACAATGCTGCAGTTGTGATTGATCAAGAAGGAAATCCAAAAGGAACTCGAGTTTTTGGTGCGATTGCCCGAGAATTGAGACAGTTCAATTTTACTAAAATAGTTTCATTAGCTCCCGAGGTATTATAAAATAAGACCACGATATGTTTATAGTAGGGTATTTAAAAGAAATAGATTCAGATTCATTTAGTAGATTTTCTCTCACGTATATACCTTTCAAAATTAATATTTATAAACAAACACGTAAAAAAAAAAAAAAAGAAAAACATGTTGATTATATCGAAATTTGGAGGCACCAATAATTTTAATTAATCATGAGTAGTGATACTATTGCTGACATAATAACTTCTATACGAAATGCCGATATGTATAGAAAAAGCGTGGTTCGAGTAGCATCTACTAATATCAGCCAAAGTATTGTTAAAATACTTTTACGAGAGGGTTTTCTCGAAAATGTGAGAAAACATCGAGAGAACAACAAATATTTTTTGGTTTTAACCCTACGACATAGAAGGAATAGGAAAAGGACTTATAGAAATCTTTTAAATTTAAAACGGATAAGTCGGCCGGGTCTACGAATCTATTCTAACTATAAAAGAATTCCTAGAATTTTAGGTGGGATGGGGGTTGTAATTCTTTCTACTTCTCGAGGTATAATGACAGACCGAGAGGCTCGACTAGAAAGAATAGGCGGAGAAATTTTGTGTTATATATGGTAATCTTTCTAATATCCGATATGAAACTTCTTTTTTGTGAAAAAGAAAAGAGAAGGGGTGGGTTCTCTAATAGGGTTCTTCCTCTACTAGTTGATACTTCAAGGGGGTTTTACCTGGAATGAAAGAACAAAAATGGATTCATGAAGGTTTAATTACTGAATCGCTTCCCAACGGTATGTTCCGGGTTCGTTTAGATAATGAAGATATGATTCTAGGTTATGTTTCAGGAAAGATCCGACGTAGTTTTATACGGATACTGCCAGGAGATAGAGTAAAAATTGAAGTAAGTCGTTATGATTCAACCAGAGGTCGTATAATTTATCGACTCCGCAACAAAGATTCGAAAGATTAGGTGTTTTTTAACTTCACCATTTCTTTCGTAGGAATACGATTCGAAATCGAAAATTTCAAGAAACTTATTTTCTTCCAAAAAGTGGATTCAAAATTAAAGTAAGGAGTGGCAAATATGAAAATAAGAGCTTCCGTTCGTAAAATTTGTGAAAAATGTCGACTAATCCGTCGTCGGGGACGAATTATAGTAATTTGTTCCAACCCAAGACATAAACAAAGACAAGGATAATAAAACTCGTTAAAGACCTGATATACAAATAGGGAATCTGTTTTGACATGAAATGGATATATCCATATATCTCTGACTCAAATTTATGAGATCATAAAATATGGCAAAAGCTATACCGAAAAAGGGTTCACGTGGACGTATTGGTTCACGTAAGAGTACACGTAAAATACCAAAGGGGGTTATTCATATTCAAGCAAGTTTCAATAATACCATTGTGACTGTTACAGATGTACGCGGGCGGGTGGTTTCTTGGTCCTCTGCCGGTACTTGTGGCTTCGGAGGTACAAGAAGAGGGACGCCGTTTGCTGCTCAAACCGCAGCGGCAAATGCTATTCGTGCAGTAGTAGATCAAGGTATGCAACGAGCAGAAGTCATGATTAAAGGTCCAGGTCTCGGAAGAGACGCAGCATTACGAGCTATTCGCAGAAGTGGTATACTATTAACTTTCGTACGGGATGTAACCCCTATGCCACATAATGGCTGTAGACCCCCGAAAAAAAGACGTGTGTAGAAATAAAAAAGGAAGATATTTGAATAGTAAGAGAAACAAGAGAAATAAATGATTCAATGATCTGATCAAATAATATTATTATGGTTCGAGAGAAAATAACAGTATCTACTCGGACACTACAGTGGAAGTGTGTTGAATCAGCAGCAGACAGTAAGCGTCTTTTTTATGGGCGCTTTATTCTGTCTCCGCTTATGAAAGGTCAAGCAGACACAATAGGCATTGCGATGCGAAGGGCTTTGCTTGGAGAAATCGAAGGAACATGTATCACACGCGCAAAATCTGAGAAAATATCACACGAATATTCTACGATAACGGGTATTCAAGAATCAGTACATGAAATTTTAATGAATTTGAAAGAAATCGTATTGAGAAGTAATCTCTATGGAACTTGTGAGGCGTCTATTTGTGTCAGAGGCCCTGGATATGTAACTGCTCAAGATATCATCTTACCGCCTTATGTAGAAATCGTCGATAATACACAGCATATAGCTAGCTTGACAGAACCCATTGAGTTGGTTATTGGATTACAAATAGAGAAGAATCGCGGATATCTTATAAAAGCGCCAAATACCTTTCAAGATGGAAGTTATCCTATAGATCCTGTATTCATGCCTGTTCGAAATGCGAATCATAGTATTCATTCTTATGAAAATGGTAACAAAGAAATACTATTTCTCGAAATATGGACAAATGGAAGTTTAACTCCTAAAGAAGCACTTCACGAAGCCTCCCGGAATTTGATTGATTTATTGATTCCCTTTTTACATACCAAAGAAGAAAATCTAAATTTAGAGGACAATCAACACATGTTTCCTTTAC